TTTTTTTATTATAATATAATAATGTACAATAGAATATGAAAAAGAAAATTATATTCTAAAAATAAAATATATAAAATATATATAGAATAAAAATAGAATCCAAAAATACTTAAATTAAAAAAGGAGGATTTGAAATGCGAGATCTAAAAACATATCTTTCCGTGGCACCGGTAGTAAGTACTCTATGGTTCGGGGCTTTGGCGGGTCTCTTGATAGAGATCAATCGTTTTTTTCCAGATGCATTGATATTCCCCTTTTTTTCATTTTAGTTATTGACACGGGAAGGGGTGAAAAAGATTATAGATCCAATTAAATATATGTAATTAATCTCTTCTTTTTTATTTCTTCTTTTTTAGAATTGTAATAAAATAAGTTAGAAAAGAGAAAGAATATTAAAGGGTTAAATTAGGCCTCATTTAAATTCGGAGTGGAACTCGGAATCTGGTCCAGGCTTCAATGGAATTGAATTATTAATTCAATTCCATTTCTATTAATAATAGAATGAAACCAGAAATCGAAACGGAATGCCTAGGATGGGGTAAAAATATTCTACAAAATACTTTAACAAGTGAAAATACTGTATTTATTGCAGTAATGAAATATAGTTCGAAATCATTGCATTATTTTTGTACTATATAGAGTGAAATCTTTCAAAATTTTATTTCGAATTTTGAATTTCTTTTTTTTTCGTTTTTTTTTTATTAGATTCGAATCCGAAAATCGAAGAGTTAAGTGAATTAAAAACCCAAAGGAGGTTCATGGCCAAGGGTAAAGATATCCGAGTAACTGTTATTTTGGAGTGTACCGGTTGTGATAAAAAGAATATTAATAAGGAATCAACTGGTATTTCTAGATATATTACTCAAAAGAATCGACACAATACGCCTAGTCGATTGGAATTGAGAAAATTTTGTCCCCGCTGTTGCAAGCATATAATTCACGCAGAAATAAAGAAATAGATAAAATTGATCGCTTGTGTGTTACCCTTCCAACCAAAGAACATAACATGTAAAATGATCCATTTTTTTATATATATACTATAATCTATAATTTATAGTTGAATTTTATACATATATATATCCTTATATAAAAACATATATTAAAAAAGTAAGAATAAAAAAAACAAATCCTTTCTTGTAATAAATGTTATTTTTGGAATAGGAATAAAACCATGGAAAAATCTAAGCGACTCTTTCTTAAATCCAAGCGATCTTTTCGTAGGCGTTTGCCTCCGATCCAATCGGGGGACCGAATTGATTATAAAAACATGGGTTTAATTAGTCGATTTATTAGTGAACAGGGAAAAATATTATCCAGACGCGTAAATAGATTGACCTTGAAACAACAACGATTAATTACGATTGCTATAAAACAAGCTCGTATTTTATCTTCGTTACCTTTTCTTAATAACGAAAAACAATTTGAAAAAAGCGAGTCGACCGCTAAAACTACTACTTTTAAAAAAAAAAATAGAAATTAAAAATTTGAAATAAAATTGGAATTTAGATTCAAATTAAACATAGATTGATGTTTTGTTTGAAAACAACAGCAATTCCATTTTGGTTGTTATGTTGTAAGAAACAAGATAATCGGTGACGAATAAATTTTTTTAAGCATGGTTGTTTATTTTGACAGCTTTATCATATGATAAAGCTGTCAAAATAAACAATTTTGGATTCTATACCTTCCCAGAGTACAGTCTCGGGGGATTTTTAGTTTTTATGATATCTTTGGCAATCATAAAAAAACAATTCTCTTTTAATATAGCTATTTGTGCAACTATTTTACGATTAAGAAGCAATTGCTTCGTGTATAGATTATATATTAAATTACTGTAAATATAATATACTTTAGGATTCTCACGAATTACTGCATTTATTCGACTAATCCATAAACCACGAAAATCTCTTTTTTTCCTATCCCTATCCCGATGAGCCGAAACCAAAGCTTTAATTTTCTGTTGAGTAATAGTTCGAGTAAGTCTTGAATGAGCTCCGCGAAAGCTTGATGTAAATAAACGAATTTTTGTCCTCCGTTTCCGAGCAATATATCCTCGTTTAATTCTGGTCATTGAATAAATGAGATTTGGATGAATAACTATTTGATTTTTTTTAAGTTATTCTTTTCTACTTCCTAGTCTATTAATAACAAAAATGGATTCTTCCAATGTATAAAAAAAAATTCCAATGGCTCTTGCTACTATAACCTCCCCAACCACGATTTTTTCTAAATATTGAACCTAAAAATAACAAATTGCATTGATACTAGGTATCAAAAAACATAGTATATAGTAAATGAAATAGGACATAGATAAAAAAATGGTGGGTTCCTTCGTTTCTATGATTTTTTTTATAAACGAACAGGTCCTCTCTATACACCGGAGCCTTTTTTTTTCATTTTTATATTCATTTAATTAATGTTATTGGTAACTTGTACAGTTCACACTATTTGACTCTACCCATCTAATATCTAGTAAATAGGTTTTTACAACGAAATCTAGTTATACAGTAACGGTATTTAAGTATGAAATTTTGCTGGGTAGCTGACCCTTTTATTCCGTTCTTCCTAAATTCATTAAGGACATAATTTCTCTTTAATTGAAATTCAATTTTCTCCGCTTAATGGATAACTTAATTATTTGTTCCCAATGTAAAGTTTTTGTAATCTTAAATTGCAATTTAAGGTTATTGAGTTTGCACCAATCCAAATCATAAATTTTATATTTCTACATGATAGAAGAATTTATATATTATTAATATATAATTAAGTTAAGATAGTGTGAATGGAAAAATTCCATTCACACTATCTTAACTTAACCGATCGCCAATACTGAAAAAATGAAATAGGTTTTTTCTTATTATATGATCTGAACGAGTCGCACATACACCCTGGTACACGTTCCTCGGCGCTGAGGGCATCCCCGAAGAGCTGGGGATTTTGTGACGTTTCGAATTGGCTGTCTTGTGTTTCTAATAAGTTGTTTCATAGTTGGCATGGTGAGTTGTATATCTATCTATATATAATGAGCGGGTTTAGATCAATCCTAACCCGATGATTCTGAATTATTTCTATCCTATTAATTCTGAATTATTTCTATCCTATTATTCATAGATATTTTTTATATTAAAACTAAAGGATTCAAAAATGAAATTGCAAATTCTTTATTTTTTTAGAATAATCTTTGCTACTAATTTTTTATTCAACTGCTACAAGATCCACAATTCCATGAGCTTGGGCTTCTGCTGCTGACATAAAAGCATCCCTTTCCATGTCTTCGGATATAACCCATAAAGGTTTGCCCGTTCTTTGCATATAAACCCTTGTGATAGTTTCACGCAGTTTCAGCAGTTCTTCCGCTTCCACGATAAATTCTCCCGTTTGTCCCTCATAAAAAGAACTAGCGGGTTGGTGGATCATTACCCTGATTATATAACTTAATAAGTGTTTCCCTTATCTTGATAAAGATTTTGATAAGGATTTCTCCTATATAGGTAAAGATTTTCTTTATTCCCCAAACAAAGGTAAAAGGGATAAATACAAATAAGAAAATAAATGAGCAAAAATAAGATTCAAGAACCGTACAAGCATTTTCTGCGTATTAATGCATACGGCTTTTCCAAGTATGCATTTCATTTTTTTCCTCTATGTATAGAGGAAAAAAATGAAAAAAGAAGTACAAAATCTATTAGGTCTTTTGGATCCATATCCTTAAATAATAATAATAAACAATACAATAACCAACTTTCTTTTTCATTTTTGAAGATATTTTAAAATACTATGATGGTTCCGTTGTTTTCTTTTTATTTTGTTTGTTATTCAACAATCCAAAAGTTTCTTTTTTTGCATATTTTACGTTTTCTTCTAATTAAAATTCAATTTTTTTTTTTTACTAATTTTCTGGTATGAAAAAAACATAAAAGTCTGTGACACTAAAATTAAACTAGGTTACTGATAAATCAGATAAAATATTAAATACCCTCTTTTTCATACTACTCTTTCTATATATAATCGAATAGTTTCAATTAAAAAACAAAAATTGAATTTGCATATGGAATTCGAAATACCATGCTTTTATTACTTAAAAATGTTTTATTTAATGGCGAAGGTATAGTCTATATATATTTTCTCAAATAAATATATATATATTTTCTCAAATAAAAGAATCATTGGCGCCAAGCGTGAGGGAATGCTAAACGTTTGGTAATTTCCCCTCCTGCCAAAATAAAGGATCCCATCGAAGCGGCTAATCCCATACATACTGTCTGTACATCTGGTTGTACAAATTGCATAGTATCATAAACAGCTATTCCGGGTAATACCCAACCCCCCGGAGAATTTATAAACAGATACAAATCTTTATTATCGTCCTCTATACTGAGATATACCATAAGACCAATAAGTTGATTAGATATTTCACTATCAACCTCTTGACCTAAAAAAAGTAATCTTTCTCGATAAAGTCGATTGATTAGGATTCCATTTTTTTCCTTAAGAGCCGTACATGCACCTTTTGATGCATACAGTTCACCAAAAACCATATAAGTAAAAAGGAATCAATGTGTCGATTTTAAATCTCTTTCTCTTTTTATAATGGACTTCTTCGAACTTTTAAAGAAAAAAAATAATATACTCAATTTATTGAACTAACTTCTCATTGATGTATTGCTTTCATCGAGATTGAATCTCAATCACAATGTAATTTTCTTGTTTCTGAATAGACTTTTTCAATTCTTTTAGGTTTCTTTTCTACTCTGAGTAAAGATCTGCCCGATTTGGATTTGCACATATAGCACAAATATTACAATACTATTTCTTTCTTTTTGTTATAACTTCTTTCTTTTTTGAACTTATTATTTAATGTTTTCTGTAAAATATATGATATTATAGAAATAGAAGTGGTGATCGTAGATATATTACCAATTGGTTTTTTTCTAAACAGAGCCTGGGTACTTTATTTTATTGGTCCAACCAAGCCAACCATAAATTATCTATAGTTTTGAATAAGAATCTGAATACCCCCTCTAAAAAATAAAAAAAAACAAAAAAATCGATAGAATTTTACTTCATTACACTTCACGCTCCAAATTTTTTATGATTCAAGAATTTTCTTTTTGGGGGTGAAAGAGAGGATATCTCGATCGGGGGAGAAAACGGGGAAATTCCATATGACCTACTATATCTGACAAGTCGCACTATATATCAACCCAAGATGCATCTTCTTCCCCAGGGCTTCGAAAGGGTACTTTTGGAACACCAATGGGCATAAAATGGAGAAATAATAAAGTCATATATCTCACTTTAGTGTGGAAACGTAAGAATTAGCTTATCTATTAAAAAATAAAAAAGATTTACTCGTCTTATATTACATTTATATATTTTTATAAATATATATTTTTATAAATAAATAAAATCAAAAAGGAATACTAAATTAAGTAAAGTTGTTACGAATGAATTCATTGGGGTGATAAACGAGTATGTCTGTATTTATTTATTTAAATATTCATAGAGAAAGTTGTCAACCCCTCTCGTCTTCTCCCCATTGCGTATTGTTACTTATCGGGTATAAAATAAATCTGTTTCTTTTTATTTTTACAAAGAGGATTGTTCGATTATTAATAAAAAATTCGAACAAATTTTAATGCTTTTTCTGAGATAATTTACTGAAAGGCTAGAGTCCATAGTATAGTTTTTTCCAGTGCAATAAAGTTACATAGTGTCTATTTTTTTGTTGATATAAGGGGTATTTTCATGGGTTTACCTTGGTATCGTGTTCATACTGTTGTATTAAATGATCCGGGCCGTTTGCTTTCTGTTCATATAATGCACACAGCTTTGGTTGCTGGTTGGGCTGGTTCGATGGCTCTATATGAATTAGCAGTTTTTGATCCCTCTGATCCTGTTCTTGATCCAATGTGGAGACAGGGTATGTTCGTTATACCTTTTATGACTCGTTTAGGAATAACTAATTCGTGGGGCGGTTGGAATATCACAGGAGGGACTATCACGAATCCGGGTATTTGGAGTTACGAAGGTGTGGCCGGAGCACATATTGTGTTTTCGGGCTTGTGCTTTTTAGCAGCTATTTGGCATTGGGTTTATTGGGATCTAGAAATCTTTAGTGATGAACGTACTGGAAAACCTTCCTTGGATTTGCCCAAAATTTTTGGGATTCATTTATTTCTTGCAGGGGTGGCTTGTTTTGGTTTTGGCGCATTTCATGTAACAGGATTGTATGGTCCTGGAATTTGGGTGTCTGATCCTTATGGACTAACTGGAAGGATACAATCCGTAAATCCCGCGTGGGGTGTGGAAGGTTTTGATCCTTTTGTTCCTGGGGGAATAGCTTCTCATCATATTGCAGCAGGAACGTTGGGCATATTAGCGGGTCTTTTCCATCTTAGTGTGCGTCCGCCCCAACGTTTATATAAAGGATTACGTATGGGAAATATTGAAACCGTCCTTTCCAGTAGTATTGCTGCTGTGTTTTTTGCAGCTTTTGTCGTTGCTGGAACTATGTGGTATGGTTCAGCAACAACCCCCATTGAATTATTTGGTCCTACCCGCTATCAATGGGATCAGGGATACTTCCAACAAGAAATATATCGAAGAGTTGGTGTTGGACTAGCCGAAAATCAAAGTTTATCAGAAGCTTGGTCTAAAATTCCCGAAAAATTAGCTTTTTACGATTACATCGGTAATAATCCAGCAAAAGGGGGGTTATTTAGAGCGGGCTCAATGGACAATGGAGATGGAATAGCCGTCGGTTGGTTAGGACATCCCATCTTTAGAGATAAAGAGGGGCGTGAGCTTTTTGTACGTCGTATGCCTACTTTTTTTGAAACATTTCCTGTTGTTTTGGTGGACGGGGACGGAATTGTTAGAGCTGATGTTCCTTTTCGACGGGCAGAATCTAAATATAGTGTCGAACAAGTAGGTGTAACCGTTGAGTTCTATGGTGGCGAACTTAATGGAGTCAGTTATAGTGATCCCGCTACTGTGAAAAAATATGCTAGACGTGCTCAATTGGGTGAAATTTTTGAATTAGATCGTGCTACTTTGAAATCAGATGGTGTTTTTCGTAGCAGTCCAAGGGGTTGGTTTACTTTTGGACATGCTTCATTTGCTCTGCTATTCTTTTTCGGGCACATTTGGCATGGTGCTAGAACTTTGTTCAGAGATGTTTTTGCCGGTATCGACCCAGATTTAGATGCTCAAGTAGAATTTGGAGCATTCCAAAAACTTGGAGATCCAACTACAAGAAGACAGGCAGTTTGATAGAACATTCTTTTGTTGTTTTTCAACTTTTTTGTTAGGATTTTGAATTTCACATAGAGAACTAGATAAATCTGGATGCATTTACTCTGGTTCTTTCTTTTTTATCTGGGAAATGCACCCAATAAACAGGTATGAAAGCTATAATTGTAAACCACGATCAAATCTATGGAAGCATTGGTTTATACATTCCTCTTAGTCTCGACTTTAGGAATTATTTTTTTCGCTATCTTTTTTAGAGAACCCCCTAAAGTTCCAACGAAAAAAACGAAATAATTTTTATTATCTTAGTTGAAGTAATGAGCCCCCCTATTGGGGGGCTCATTACTTCAACTAGTCCCCATGTTCTTCGAATGGATCTCTTAGTTGTTGAGAGGGTTGCCCAAAAGCAGTATATAAGGCATACCCAGTAAAACTTACAAGTAAACCAGATATAGAGATGGCAATTAGGGTTGCTGTTTCCATTATTAGAATTATAAAGTGTCAAGATCATAATAGATCTATAGGATAAGATCCTTATATTTACATCGGAATGGTATACAAAGTCAACAGATCTCAATGAATAAAAAATCGTATTTATGGCTACGCAAACGGTTGAGGATAATTCTAGATCTGGTCCAAGACAAACTGGTATAGGGAATTTATTGAAACCATTAAATTCAGAATATGGTAAAGTAGCTCCGGGGTGGGGAACTACCCCTTTGATGGGTGTTGCAATGGCTCTATTTGCGATATTTCTATCTATTATTTTAGAGATTTATAATTCGTCCATTTTACTGGATGGAATTTCTATTAATTAGATTTACGAGAATAGAGTAATTAATTTTTCAATAGAAAAGAAAGTTTAAGCATTTAGGGTTCTTATTGTTTGTTAGCCTATTCCATTTTTATTTGGTAGTTTGATCGTGGAATTTCTTTGTTTCTGTATTTCCGGAATATGAGTGTGTGACTTGTTTTAATGGATCCTATTGATAGTACAGAACATAAAATAAAATGGATCTGTCATCTTGATAGAGATGGTTTTATCCCGTCAGATATTTATTCTAGTATCTGGAGCACGGAATATAGAAAATTTCTAAAACTATTAGAACTATGATTCATACTAAGTATTTAGACCTCGCAATCGGACTTAAAAAACTTTTCAAAAAGTTATAAAATAAAAATAAATTGAAGAATTTTCATCCTTTAAAACTTCCGGAGCTTACCTTTATTTTGATCAAAGGACAAACGTTTCTTTGGATTTTTTCATTTCATTATATCTATATCTATTCATTGAATAAGTGATGATCCAGCAATTCTTACTCAGGGAATTTTTGGACTTCGATTAAAGGTTTTTTTTGAATCATCGTGGTTATAGTATGAACCTGATGTTTTTTTTTAATTGATTCGTATGGTCCTAACAAGAAAATTCCTATCAATAATAAAAATTTAATAATAATAATAAAGAAGAAAGCAGTTAAATCACATTACACATAAATAAAAAAATGAAGTAAGTAATAGAAAATAGAATATTCAAGAGGCCTGAAAAGATCAAGATAAAGACAAGAGAGCTGACTTGAGATTTTGGCATTATAACCCAAAATAATAGCTTTTGGATTTCTAGTTTTTCTTATCGTCAGAGAAAATTAGAATCATAGGATTAAATCAAGAATTTAAAAACATTCTATTATAAATATCTGTTTTTGTTACAACCAGTGTAAGTGTATTTGGGTATTTTTGTTTGAGCCGTACGAGATGAAATTCTCATATACGGTTCTCAGGGGGGTCCATTGGTTTACCTATCTCAATAAAGTTTATGATTGGTTCGAAGAACGTCTTGAGATTCAAGCGATTGCCGATGATATAACTAGTAAATACGTTCCTCCTCATGTGAATATATTTTATTGTTTAGGAGGAATTACACTTACTTGTTTTTTAGTCCAAGTAGCAACGGGATTTGCTATGACTTTTTATTATCGTCCGACCGTTACTGAAGCTTTTGCTTCTGTTCAATATATAATGACTGAGGCTAACTTTGGTTGGTTAATTCGATCAGTTCATCGATGGTCGGCAAGTATGATGGTCTTAATGATGATTCTACACGTATTTCGTGTGTATCTCACAGGTGGTTTTAAAAAACCTCGCGAATTAACTTGGGTTACGGGTGTAGTTTTGGGTGTATTGACTGCATCTTTTGGTGTAACAGGTTATTCCTTACCTTGGGACCAAATCGGTTATTGGGCAGTAAAAATTGTAACAGGCGTACCCGACGCGATTCCTGTAATAGGATCGTCTGTGGTAGAGTTATTACGCGGAAGTTCTAGTGTGGGACAATCTACCTTAACTCGTTTTTATAGCCTGCATACTTTTGTACTACCTCTTCTTACTGCTGTATTTATGTTAATGCACTTTTCAATGATACGTAAGCAGGGCATTTCTGGTCCTTTATAGCGAATATAGATCATAGATATTTGTAATCACAATCATTTTTTATTTTGGGGAGGAATATATTTCATTGCTACAAATATGGATTATTTAAAAGAATAAGACATGTATTTGGATATTTCCCTTCAACTTAACAAAAATGGAATTCTTTTTATTATTTACATAAGATACACGAATAGTTGAAGGGAACTCTCCGAAGAAAAAATGGATTATGGGAGTGTGTGACTTGAACTATTGATTGAGCCACGCAGATATATGAATATGACTTTATCTTATCTGCCACGTTAGAATTTACAATTTAATG